AAAATTTTGATTATACGGAAAGAAAGATGGAAGAAAGTGAAAAAAAACAAGACGAGAACAAAATAGAAAACGGCAAAAAAAGAGAGAAAACACGCATAGAAATAGCAGAAGCCTGGGATAGTTTTCTATTTGCTCAAGTACTAAGAGGTCTTCTATTAGTAACTCACTCTATTTTTAGAAAATATGTTGTATTACCGTCATTAATAATAGTTAAAAATATGGTCCGTATGCTATTCTTTCAATTTCCCGAATGGTCCGAGGATTTTAAGGATTGGAATAGAGAAATGCATATTAAATGTACTTATAATGGCGTTCTGTTATCAGAAAAAGAATTTCCAAACAATTGGTTAACAGACGGTATTCAGATAAAAATATTATATCCCTTTCACCTGAAACCTTGGCATAAATTGAAATCAGAAGAAACTTATAAGGATATAACAAAAAATAAAAAAAAAAAAAATGATTTTTGTTTTTTAACCGTTTGGGGAAAGGAAACTGAACTTCCTTTTGGTTCTCCCCGAAAAAAATTTTCATTTTTTGAACCTATTTTTAAAGAATTAAAAAAAAAAATTATAAAATGGAAAAGAAAAGGTTTTCTAGTTCTAAGTTTTTTAAAAGAAATAACAAAATTTTTTATAAATATCTCAAAAGAAATAAAAAAATGGGTTATTAAAGAAATTCTATTTCTAAAAGAAATAAGAAAAGAATTCATAAAACAAAATCCCATTTTTGGATTGAAAAAAATATATGAATTCAATGAAAACAAAAAAGATTCCATAATCATCAATGAGCCAATTCATGAATTGTCCATTCAAATTCAATCTATGGATTGGACAAATTTTTCATTAAAAAAAAATAAAATAAAAAATCTGACTAATAGAGCAAGCACAGTCATAAATCAAATACAAAAAATTACAAAAGACAATAAAAAGAGAGTTTTAACTTCAGATATTAGTTCTAACAAAATGGGTTGTTATGATAAAAAATTAGAACTGCCAAAAAATATTTTAAAAATATTAAAAAGAAAAAATGCGCGAGTAATTCGTAAATTCTATTTTTTTATAAAAATGTTTATTGAAAAGATATATATAGATATCTTTTTAGGTATCATAAATATTCCTAGGATCGATGCACAACTTTTTTATGAATCAACAAATCAAATTCTTAATAAATCTATTTTTAATAAATATATTTACAATAATGAAAAAAATAAAGAAAGAATGGAGAAAAGAAATCAAAGTATAATTCACTTTATTTCGACTATAAAAAAGTCACTTTGTAATAATAATAGATCAAAAACACTTTTTGATTTATCCTACTTGTCACAAGCATATGTATTTTACAAATTATCACAACCTCAGGTTTTTACCTCATACTTATATAAGTTAAGATCAGCTTTTGAATATAATGGATCATCCCATTTTATTAAAAACGAAATAAAGAATTATTTTATTCTACCGCACGAAATATTTCACTCCGAATTAAGACATAAGAACATTCATAATTTGGGAACGAATCAATGGAAAAATTGGTTAAATAGTCATTATCAATATGATTTATCTACGATTAGATGGTCTAGATTAATCTCCCAAAAGTGGATAAATAGAGTTAATCAACACTCTATAGAAAAAAGTAAATATTTAAACAAATATGATTCATATGAAAAAAACAACTTTATTAACCAAGAACAAAAAAATAATTTTAAGGGGGATTCATTATGGAATCAAAAAGAAAATTATAAAAAACAATATAAATATGATCGTTTATCATATCAATTTATATCATATGAATCTATTAATTATGAAGATAAGAAGAACTCGTCTATTTATGGATTACCATTCCAGGCAAATAAGAACCAAGAAATCTTTTATAATTACAGCGAACAGAAACAAAAATTAGATAATATGCTAGAGGATATTCCTATCAATAATTATCTATTCGAAGATGATATTCTAGATATAGAAAAAAATAAGGATAGAAAGTATTTTGATTGGATAACTCTTCGTTTTTGTCTTACAAAAAAGGTCGATATTGAGACCTGGATTAATATTGATCCAGACATGAATAGTCAGAAATATACTAAGACCAATAAAAGTAAAAGTTGGATTAACAGTTCTCAAATAATTGAGAAAATCAATAATAAAAGTCTTTTTTATCTTACAATTCATCAAAATCCAAAAATAAATCTACCCAATAAAAAAAAAAGACTTTTGGATTGGATGGGAATGAATAATGAAATACTAAGTTGTCCCATATCAAATCTGGAACTTTGGTTCTTCCCAGAATTTGTGATACTTTATAATGTGTATAAGATTAAACCCTGGGCTATACCAATCAAATTACTTCTTTTAAATTTGAAAATATATGAAAATGCTAGTGAAAATAAAAGTATCACGGGAAATAAAAAAAAATCTATCGAATTAGAAAACATAAACCAAGGAGAAAAAGAATCCGAAACGGAATCCATAGGCCAAGCAGATTTTGACTCATCTCTACCTAACCCAGAAAAAGAAGTCGCAGAAATTTATGCCGGATCAAAGATCAAAAAAGATAAAAATAAAAAACAATATAGAAATAACACAGAAGCAGAGTTGAATTTCTTCCTAAAAAAGTATTTACGTTTTCAATTGAAATGGGGTGGTATTTTCAATCAAAAAATAATGAATAACGTTAAAGTGTATTGTCTCCTGCTTAGACTGATAAATCCACAAGAAATAACTATATCCTCTATTCAAAGGGGGGAAATGAGTCTGGATATTCTAATGATTCAGAAAAAATTAACTTTTACAGAATTGATGAAAGAGGGAATTTTAATTATCGAACCGGTTCGTCTGTCTATAAAAAATGAAGGACAATTTTTTGTGTATCAAACCATAGGTATTTCGTTAGTTCATAAGAGTAAACATGAAATTATTCAAAAGTACCTAGAAAAGAGCCATGTTGATAAGAAGACTTCATCCAAATTCATTGCAAAACATCAAAAGATGGCTGGGAATAGAGACACAAATCTTTATGATTTGTTTGTTCCTGAAAATCTTTTATCCCACAGACGTCGAAGAAAGTTGAGAATTCTAATTTATTTTAATTCTAAGAATCAAAATTGTATGTCTAGAAATGCAGCATTTTGTAATGGGAAAAAGATAAACAGTCAGGCTTGGGATAAAAGCAAAAAAGAGAAAAAAAAACTAATTAAATTGAAGTTCTTTCTTTGGCCGAATTTCCGATTAGAGGATTTAGCTTGTATGAATCGCTATTGGTTTGATACCAATAATGGCAGTCGTTTCAGTATGATAAGGATACATATGTACCCGCGATTGATAATTCCTTAATGTAAAATTTTCCTATATTTTTATACGGCGATCTATGAAGACAAAAATATATACACATTCGTTGTCTTACTCTTACATTGTATTCTTAATACATGATTCAATAACATATCAATTAGACTTATAAATAAATAATGAACAAAATCTTATAATTTTAGTTCTTACTTTTTCTTTTGTGAGTGCAGAAAGCCATCTTTCTCTTTTTATATATCTATATTGAATTCAATTTGAAAATGGAAATTGGATTGATTCTTTTTATTTGATATAATTTTTAACAAAATTAAGATTATTGTGTATACACAATTAAAATGAATGGCATTATTATTATTGATCAATAAAAATATATATAAGCATGGGAAGGGGAGGGTAGAAAATTTAATTTTATGGTCAAAAAATCATTCATCTCAGTTATTTCACAAGAAGAAAAAGAAGAAAACAGGGGTTCTGTTGAATTTCAAATACTCAGCCTCACCAATAGGATACGAAAACTCTCTTCACATTTGGAATTGCACAGAAAAGACTATTTATCTCAGAGAGGTCTGCGCAAAATTTTGGGAAAACGGCAACGGCTGTTATCTTATTTGTCAAAGAAAAATAGAATGCACTATAAAGAATTAATTAATCAGTTGGGTATTCGGGAATTAAAAACTCGTTAATTTTAAAAATAATGATTTTTTACATTATTTGATATTTTTTTACATTATTTGATTTATTCGGTTTTGAATTTTAATGAACCCTTTTCTTTTCGTTTTCAACAATTCATGGAAGAATGAATCGAGGAAAAACCTATGAATATACCGGCTACAAGAAAAGACCTCATGATAGTAAATATGGGCCCCCATCACCCATCAATGCACGGTGTTCTTCGACTCATCGTTACCCTAGATGGTGAAGATGTTGTTGATTGTGAACCAATTTTGGGCTATTTACACCGAGGAATGGAAAAAATTGCGGAAAACCGAACAATTATACAATACCTGCCTTATGTAACACGTTGGGATTATTTAGCTACTATGTTCACAGAAGCAATAACTGTAAATGGACCGGAACAGTTGGGAAATATTCAAATACCTAAAAGAGCTAGCTATATCAGAGTAATTATGTTGGAGTTGAGTCGTATAGCCTCTCACCTATTATGGCTTGGTCCTTTTATGGCAGATATTGGTGCACAAACTCCCTTTTTCTATATTTTTAAAGAAAGAGAATTAATATATGATCTATTCGAAGCTGCCACTGGTATGCGAATGATGCATAATTTTTTTCGTATAGGAGGGGTAGCGGCTGATTTACCTCATGGATGGATAGATAAATGTTTGGATTTTTGCGATTATTTTTTAACAGGAGTTGCTGACTATCAAAAACTTATTACACGAAATCCTGTTTTTTTAGAACGAGTTGAAGGAGTAGGCACTATTGGTAGAGAGGAAGTAATAAATTGGGGTTTATCTGGACCAATGTTGCGAGCTTCCGGAATACAGTGGGATCTTCGTAAAGTTGATAATTATGAATGTTACGACGAATTTGATTGGGAAGTACAGTGGCAAAAAGAGGGGGATTCATTGGCTCGTTATCTAGTCCGAATTGGTGAAATGATAGAATCCATAAAAATTATTCAACAGGCCCTGGAAGGAATTCCAGGAGGACCCTATGAGAACTTAGAAATCAGATACTTAGATAGAGACAAGAATCCAGAATGGAATGATTTTCAATATAGATTTATTAGTAAAAAACCTTCTCCGGCATTTGAATTGCCTAAACAAGAACTCTATGTGAGAGTTGAAGCACCAAAGGGGGAATTGGGAATTTTTCTGATAGGAGATCAGAGTGGTTTTCCTTGGCGGTGGAAAATTAGACCGCCAGGTTTTATCAACTTACAAATTCTTCCCCAGTTAGTTAAAAGAATGAAATTGGCTGATATTATGACGATACTGGGTAGCATAGATATCATTATGGGAGAAGTTGATCGTTAAAATGATAATTGATATAACAGAAGTACAGGATATCAATTCTTTTTCTAGATTGGAATTTTTTAAAGAGGTCTATGGAATTCTATGGGTTATTATTCCCATTTTGACTCTTGTATTGGGAATCACAATAGGTGTACTGGTAATTGTATGGTTAGAAAGAGAAATCTCTGCAGGGATACAACAACGTATCGGACCCGAATACGCTGGCCCCTTGGGGGTTCTTCAAGCTCTAGCAGATGGGACAAAACTGCTTTTCAAAGAAAACCTTCTTCCATCTAGAGGAAATACGCGTTTGTTCAGTATCGGACCATCCATAGCAGTTATATCCATTTTATTAAGCTATTTGGTAGTTCCTTTTGGTTATCGTCTTGTTTTAGCGGATCTAAACATCGGTGTTTTTTTATGGATTGCCATTTCAAGTATAGCCCCCATTGGACTTCTTATATCAGGGTACGGATCAAATAATAAATATTCTTTTTTAGGTGGTCTACGAGCTGCTGCTCAATCGATTAGTTATGAAATACCATTAACTTTATGTGTGTTATCAATATCTCTACGTGCGATTCGTTGAGACATGAAATTTTCTACATTCCCTCCTTTCTAAAAAGAGACAGAACGACTTGAGTAGATTTTTTTATTCATTATTCAGATTGATGAACTAAACCAAATAGTTATATGAGTGAAAAAAAAACGACTTATAGCTTATATAGAAATAAGTAGTTAAAATTTTGAGTCTCATTTTCTATGTATAAGAATTAGAGCGTTGAGCGGAAATAAACATAAGCAGAAGATACCGTTCCCCCAAGATTGGTTGATTAGTCATCCTGACTTGAAGCGGGCTCAAAAGATCAACCGTATTAAGTTTTCATTATTGTTTGTATGTATTTTCATACATACATGTATTACCATAATGGGCGATTGAACAAAAATGAGCGGATGGTTAGAAACACCAAGGTACACAAAGGATTAGTAATGGATATTGTGTAAATTATCCCAAAAGGGATTTTTTGCATAATCGCACAATATAGAAAAAGTACTAATTGGGGCTTTAAATTTGTAGAAATGATCAGGCAATACTCCCCACGATTCCGATCCAGAGTATACCCCTATCCGCCGATTAACTAAATGACTATTGGAAACGAAATAATCCCCTTTTCTTTTGTAAATCCCCTCTTTCTCAGAAACAGAAAGAAGAATAGGAACGAAAAAAACAAAAATATATTATAGAAAAGAATACAATTACAATAGAAAAAAAGTCTTTTTTATTCTTTCCTTATATTCTTTTTTTTTTCTTCTATCCATATATACAATTCGTATCAGAATTCATGAACTCCTGTAATGTATTATTTTTTTTTTCGTAAGTGAAAGGGTAGGTTATTGATATTTTTACAAGGAGTATTTTATTGAAGAATTTAGTTATTACTCAACCAAGAAAAATTGAAATGAGTATTCAAATTATTAAAAAAAAGGATGAGATCAATTCAGAAGTACTTTTTTTTATTGATTCTTTATTTATTATTATTTTCTTTATTATTAAAGAATTCAAAAAGAATTTTTCTAATTATTTATGGTTTTCTTTTTTACTTTTTTATTAGAATTTAATTAAAAATAGAATGAAAAAATAATAAATTAAAACATAACAGACAGAATTCAATTGGTCTAATTCGGGGCCGCAGGATCCATTTGTATATTATTTTATAACCATATCGAGATAAAATAATCCCAACCCGCCCTTAAATTTATTTATGGCCCTCAAGGAGCCGTATGAGATGAAAATCTCATGTACGGTTCTGTAATAGCGATGGTAACAGTGATGGTATCACCGACTATGATTATCTAATAGTTCAAGTACAGTTGATATAGTTGAGGCACAATCAAAATATGGTTTTTGGGGATGGAATTTGTGGCGTCAACCCATAGGATTTATCATTTTTTTAATTTCCTCCCTAGCAGAATGTGAGAGATTACCTTTTGATTTACCAGAAGCAGAAGAAGAATTAGTGGCAGGTTATCAAACCGAATACTCAGGTATAAAATTTGGTTTATTTTACGTTGCTTCTTATCTAAACCTATTGGTTTCTTCATTATTTGTAACAGTTCTGTACTTGGGGGGTTGGAATCTCGCTATTCCATATCTATTTGTTTCTGATCTTTTTGAAATAAACACAAACTATGGAGTTTTTAGAGCAACTATTGGTATCTTTATTACATTAGCTAAAACTTATTTGTTCTTGTTTATTTCTATCGCAACAAGATGGACTTTACCTAGGCTAAGAATGGACCAACTGTTGAATCTTGGATGGAAATTTCTTTTACCCATATCTCTCGGGAATCTGTTATTAACAACATCTTTCCAACTCTTTTCGCTATAAAGGAATATACTATTCTATATTCATAACTTGGCTTAAACAAGAAAAATAAACATTTAATTCTTAATATATATTTACAATATGTTCCCTATGGTAACAGGATTCATGAATTATGGTCAACAAACAGTACGAGCGGCAAGGTACATTGGTCAAAGTTTCATGATTACCTTATCCCACGCAAATCGTTTACCTGTAACTATTCAATACCCTTATGAAAAATTAATCATCGCGGAGCGTTTCCGCGGTCGAATCCATTTTGAATTTGATAAATGTATTGCTTGTGAAGTATGTGTTCGTGTATGTCCTATAAACCTACCCGTTGTTGATTGGAAATTGGAAACGGATATTCGCAAGAAACGATTACTTAATTACAGTATTGATTTTGGGATCTGTATATTTTGTGGTAACTGCGTTGAGTATTGTCCAACAAATTGTTTATCAATGACTGAAGAATATGAACTTTCTACTTATGATCGTCACGAATTGAATTATAATCAAATTGCTTTGGGTCGTTTACCAATGTCAGTAATTGACGATTATACAATTCGAACAATTTTGAATTCGCCCGAAATAAATAAGTAAATCCCTGGATTCTTGATTAAAGAAAAACTTTAATTACTAAGATTTCGTTTTGATCAAAAGAAATGAATCCAATACCAATAACAGGGCCCACATTAATTTACACCCTTTACTCTTAGTATTTAATTAGGAATTTATTATGAGTCATAATAATTTTTTTCTGGTCGTGTCTCAATAAGGTCATGAAAAACATTTCGATTTATTTATATCTTTTTTACATATAATGGATTTGCCTGGACCAATACATGATTTTCTTTTAGTCTTTTTGGGATTAGGTCTTATATTAGGAGCTATAGGAGTAGTCTTATTTACCAATCCAATTTATTCTGCCTTTTCATTGGGACTGGTTCTTGTTTGTATATCCTTATTCTATATTCTATTAAACTCCTATTTTGTAGCTGCTGCACAATTGCTTATTTATGTGGGGGCTATAAATGTTTTAATCTTATTTGCTGTAATGTTCATGAATGGTTCAGAATATTACAAAGATTTGACTCTTTGGACCGTTGGAGACGGGGTTACTTTTCTGGTTTGTACAAGTATTTTTATTTTACTACTGACTACTATTATGGATACGTCATGGTATGGGATTATTTGGACTACAAGGTCAAACCAGATTATAGAGCAAGATTTGATAAGTAATAGTCAACAAATTGGAATTCATTTATCAACAGATTTTTTTCTTCCATTTGAATTCATTTCAATAATTCTTTTAGTTGCTTTGATAGGTGCAATAGCCACGGCACGCCAGTAAAAAAAAAATCTATAGAATTAGCAACAACAATCCAAAAGAAACCTCACTCTATGTTATTGCATCTATTTCTCTTTAATTAGAATAATTGAAGATTTTTTATTTCTAAAATAGAAATCTTTTATTCGATTTATTATCAATATATATATTTTTCAGTAATTTTTCTATTCTAGTCAATTGAATCCGTTGAATTGTTGTTCATATTCTATTGAAATAAATCAAAATTGATAAGGAGTTGGTCAATGATGCTCGAACATGTACTTGTTTTGAGTGCCTACTTATTTTCTATCGGTATTTATGGATTGATCACGAGTCGAAATATGGTTAGAGCTCTTATGTGTCTTGAACTTATACTGAATGCAGTTAATATAAATTTTGTAACATTTTCTGATTTTTTTGATAGTCGCCAATTAAAAGGAAATATTTTCTCAATTTTTGTTATAGCTATTGCAGCCGCTGAAGCAGCTATTGGACTAGCTATTGTTTCATCAATTTATCGTAACAGAAAATCAACCCGCATCAATCAATCCAATTTGTTGAATAAGTAGTACTAATCATCAAAATTAGAATATTTATAAAATTGAATCAGCATAGATTAGATAGATTCTATCTAATCTAGAATCATGTTTACGAAAATGTAAGAAATCAAAGTATCTTGGCTCCTTCCCGTGGACCAGCCAAAAAGTAAATGGATTAAAAAATTGTGGTAATTTATTGATTCATCTGGTGTTTAAATATATGATTCTAAGTTTACTAGATCGAAATTTTATGGTGTTCAAAAAATTTATAGATCCAATGTCACACTCAGTAAAGATTTATGATACATGTATAGGGTGTACTCAATGTGTCCGAGCTTGCCCCACAGATGTATTAGAAATGATACCTTGGGACGGGTGTAAAGCTAAACAAATTGCTTCCGCTCCAAGAACAGAAGACTGTGTCGGTTGTAAGAGATGTGAATCCGCCTGTCCAACCGATTTTTTGAGTGTTCGGGTTTATTTATGGCATGAAACGACTAGAAGTATGGGTCTAGCTTATTGATACGTTCCAGAAAACTCGACTCGAATATATTTCTTTGATTCTTTTTTCACCTTTACCGACAAAAACCCGCGCTCAAAATAATATAAATATAGATATTTGAGTCATTATTTTGAGCACGGGTTTTTCTGGTCCAAGCGTATCTTGTTTTTATCACGAATTATTTCCCTTGGTTAACCATAATTGTAGTTTTTCCAATAGTTGCAGGCTCCTTAATTTTCTTTTTTCCACATAGAGGAAATAAGGTAATTAGGTGGTATACTATACTTATATGTATAACAGAGCTCCTTCTAACAACCTATGCATTCGGTTATCATTTTCAATTGGACGATCCATTAATCCAACTGACAGAAGATTATAAATGGATCAATTTTTTTGAATTTTACTGGAGATTGGGAATAGATGGAATTTCTATAGGACCCATTTTGCTGACAGGATTTATCACCACTTTAGCTACTTTAGCGGCTCGGCCAATTACTAAGGATTCCCGCCTATTCCATTTTCTGATGTTAGCAATGTATAGCGGTCAAATAGGTCCATTTTCTTCTCAAGACCTTTTACTTTTTTTCATCATGTGGGAATTAGAATTAATTCCAGTTTATCTACTTCTATCCATGTGGGGTGGAAAGAAACGTTTGTATTCAGCCACAAAATTTATTTTGTACACTGCAGGAGGTTCTATTTTTTTATTAATAGGAGTTCTGGGTATTGGTTTATATGGTTCTAATGAACCGACATTAAATTTTGAAACATCAGCTAATCAATCATATCCCTTAGTACTGGAAATACTTTTCTATATTGGATTTTTTATTGCTTTTGCTGTAAAATTGCCGATTATACCCTTACATACATGGTTACCAGACACGCATGGAGAGGCACACTACAGTACTTGTATGCTTCTAGCTGGAATCTTATTAAAAATGGGAGCGTATGGATTGATTCGGATCAATATGGAATTGTTGCCCCACGCCCATTCTATATTTTCTCCCTGGTTGATCATAGTAGGCGCAATTCAAATAATCTATGCAGCTTCAACATCTCCGGGACAGCGTAATTTAAAAAAAAGAATAGCTTATTCCTCCGTATCTCATATGGGTTTCATAATTATAGGAATAGGTTCTATAAGTGATACAGGACTCAACGGAGCTATTTTACAAATAATTTCTCATGGATTTATTGGAGCTGCGCTTTTTTTCTTGGCAGGAACGAGTTATGATAGAATACGTCTTGTTTATCTCGACGAAATGGGTGGAATGGCTATCGGAATTCCAAAAATATTCACGACTTTCAGTATATTTTCAATGGCTTCTCTTGCATTACCGGGCATGAGTGGTTTTGTTGCAGAATTGATAGTCTTTTTTGGAATACTTACTAGCTCCAAATACCTTTTAATGACAAAAATACCAATTATTTTTGTAATGGCAATAGGAATAATATTAACTCCTATTTATTCACTATCTATGTTACGCCAGATGTTCTATGGATACAAACTTTTTAGTGCCACAAATTCCAATTTTTTTGATTCTGGGCCCCGAGAGTTATTCGTTTCGATTTCTATACTTCTACCTGTAATAGCTATTGGTATTTATCCGGATTTTGTTTTCTCATTATCCATTGACAAAGTAGAAGCTGTTCTATCTAATTATTTTTGTCGATAGTTTTCATGAGTAAACCAAAGCATCAAACGAAAATTCTATGATTTTCAAATTCAAAATCGTTGATTGTACAATGAAAAATAAGCCTTTCTTCTCTTACGTTTAAGCAAAATAAAGAACAAAAATGAATTGGAATTCTACTTTAACCAAATGTGTAAGCCATCGAGAAACATTACTTGAATCAAGTAATGTTTCTCGATGGCTTACATGAAGTTTTATGGCCTACGTTTATCTGATATATATTTATGCTCTCCTATTGTATGTTTGTATTTATCAAGCCCCTTCTTCAATTCGAAGTTCATGTAAATGAACCATAACTATGCAACCCTATTCCCAATAGATTAACTCCAAAATAACATATCCAAATTATAAGAAAACCGATCGAAGACACAATTGCGGAATTCACACTTTCAAAATTTTTATTTGTTCGAGTATGTAAATAAATTGCAAATGTGGTCCAAGTAATAAATGCCCAAGTTTCCTTGGGATCCCAATTCCAATATGATCCCCATGTTTCATTAGCCCATACAGCTCCCGAAAGAATACCTATGGTTAAAAGGATGAATCCTAGGCTAATAATACGATAACTCCAAAGATCCAATTGTTGAATCAACTGAAACCGATAATAATTTCTAGAAGAAGGAAAAAGGGTATTTTGTAAAATATTCTTTCTTTTTCCCACATATTGTATCCTGTCAAATGAAAATGGATCATTTAAGAAATTGTTGCTTTTAGTAAAAACCCTTATGAATTTTCGAAATGTAATGACCAGAAGAGCTAGTGAGAATAATGAGCCGCATAAAAGAGCTGCATATGCCAATATCATCATACTTACGTGCATCATTAACCAATGAGATTGAAGAGCTGGTACCAATATTATTGATTGAGACATTTCGGTTAAAAGACCTGAAGTGGCAAAACCTTGGGTAAAAATAACACTTGGCGCGGTTATTGCGTTTAAATTAAAACGGTTTTTTTGTTTTTTAAAATACGGAAACAGATGAATAATGGATAAACTCCATGACAGAAACATTAATGATTCATATAAATTACTTAATGGCACATGTCCAAAATAAATCCAACGCGTTAATAATAATCCTGTTATACAGAAAAAAGTAATCATCATGCCCTTTTTCGATGAATCATATAGTTCTACGATTTCATCCCCTAATAAGTTTATTAAATGTATTGTAATTACAATTGAAACGATCGAAAAAGATATATGAGTTAATATATGCTCTAAGATTGAAAATGTCATAGGAATTTTGAAATTTAAAACGTAAGGTCCCTAAATTATTACTCAATTATAGGAACGAAAATCGGGAATTGAGTTCATTATAGGACTTACTCTTTTAGTATACGCCATGCCGCCACTCGGACTCGAACCGAGATGCTTTAGCACTGCTTCCTAAGAGCAGCGTGTCTACCAATTTCACCATGGCGGCTTACTAGAAATCATAATAACCTATTTTTATTTAATCGTCGAGATTCAAAAATGCAATTAAATATATTTTTTTAGGAAATATCTATTGTTTTAGGAAGGGGTCAAATTAATGAATAAAAACCTCTTTAAATTAAATTAATTTGACCAGAACTCTTTTCATAAAAATATTTTTTTTTTCTAATTTTATTTATAATCCATTTCTCATTTATCTGATTTTGTTTAATATATTTTGCCATGTATAAATAGGATTTATATATCACATTTTCTTTTAATAATAGACCCAAGATATTAGATTTATGTAAATATGTATCAATATGAGGATAATTTTATATTAATTATAAATCGTCGGAATTTTAGTTATGCAAAGGGTTTGTGTTAAGATTTAGCAAATCCGTTTTATATTGTTAGGCAGTCGACCAAGCATATTCAAGCCTATTATATAGTAAACATTTTTGTATCTATATCATAATTGTAGCATTACCACAGTTCAAAAAAAAAATTAATGAATATATTTTGTTTTGGTTGATCTTTAAGTCAAAACATAGGACAAAAAGAGGATTATTTAAAATCGGCCCATTCTTCCTCTAATCACCCCAAAAAGGAAAATTTTTTTTCTTTTTTCTCATTACTACGTATATACCTAACCTTTAAACTAAACCAATTAAGAAAAAAGAAAAAAAAATTGATGGGGAAAATAAGAATCCCCACCCTAAAAATGATAAAACATACTAAAAATAAAGATAGAAAGGTCAAACCTTATACTTAATGTTTATTTCTTTTTAATATTCTTTATATTATTCTAAATAATATAAAAAGAAAATGATAAATAGAAAGATGAAAGATATTTAATACACATATATTTAGAAAGTTATATTCAATAGTATAATATAATAATGGAATAACATATGTATGTTCTAATAAAATACATGAATTTTTGTTTTCAAAATGATAAACACCTTCCAATTCTAAACAAATTTAACTAGACGACTTGTCGCGAGCCAGATCCATTATGATTTTTCCAATCTTTGATCATTTATTTGTCGTACAAAAAAGAACTTTTTGAACTCCTCGTAGAAAGAGATTTCGCTAACGAAAAGGCTTTCAATGCTGCCCAATATGCTTTTCCTTTCCAAATATTTTTACGAATCCGTTTTTTTGATATAGAGGTGCGTTTTTTTGGAACTGCCATTCAAAAATTCTAATAGCTTATTCATTGTTATAGTTGGATGTCAAAGACATCTATTGTTCAAAACCTACTGTTCTTTACTATGAATTATCTGTCTATTTATTTTCTATATTGTCTTCCTTGACTCCCAATATGGAAAAATTTTCTAATGTTATTAGAAATAAAAAAAAAAGATTTTATTATTGAAATGAAATATTATTTCATTTCCAATACTCAAAAGTATTTTGATTCTATGGAATAGAATCCATTTTATACAATATCTGGAAGAAATAATAATTCGCACTTAATTGATACTCTTATATCTTTATTCTAATCTATACCTATAGATTCTATTGTGTCATAGAAATCGAATTGGTTGAAGTTTTTGTAAAATATATACAAATAAGGTGTATTTGCTTTGTCTATTCTATATTCTTCCCCTATCCTATATTTATACATGGAATAAAATACATCGAAATGCTTTATAACCCAACCCCTAATCCTTAATTAATAAAAGTTTTTAAAAACTTTTATTATTTTTCTATGAATTATTGAGTTATTGAGATTGATTCTAAATTGATCAAGCTCGAGAAAAAAAAAAACGTAGCACACCCAATTGAAATTCATTCCAAAATTGGAATGAAACTAATCATTAATCAGTTACAAGATATAAGATAGATGATTTTATCAATTTTTTTTTTTATTTTCTAGTAAAGTAATGTGTTGGATCTAAATATTATAGCATAGTTTGGATATTCTAGGATTTCCTAGAAATAAGAATATCTTTTATTGTAATAGAAGACAACTAATAAGTTCAAAGACGAATTGGTTAATGATTCCGCCGAAAAAAAAACTTTTGAACGCCTTTTGAAAGTATATGACTTAAATTAGAGTTCTTTATGGTTCCTAATACCAATCAAATGCACTTTTTAGTGTAATTATTTATTCTTGATCTATAAATAGAAAGAAATTATTGTAATATGTGTAAAAATAATTCTTATTGACATTTTCATATTTTGTATCTTCATACAATTTTATTTAATTATTTTCTATTTTAAAAAATTATCAAAGTACCTATTTAGTTTTCACCAGTAACTTTTCATTTGAGCAATTCTAACCCTTTGATTTGAAGTATTTGAGAAAGATTCAAAATAATTTAGGACTGGAAAATTCTATTTTTATTTTGTACATCTTAATTTTTTATTAACTGAACCTTTTCAAAAGAACTAGACGCTGGTAAATCAGAAATAATTAATTAAAATTCAAAAAAAAAAATCTTTTTTTTATGGAATATACATATCAATATTCATGGATCATACCTTTCCTTCCACTTCCAGTTCCTATGTTAATAGGAATAGGACTTTTACTTTTTCCGACAGCAACAAAAAATCTTCGCCGTATATGGGTTTTTCCTAGTGTTTTATTGTTAAGTATAGTTATGTTTTTTTCAGCCTATCTATTTATTCAGCAACTCAATAACCATTCTACCTATCTATATGTATGGTCTTGGACCCTCAATAATGATTTTTCTTTAGAATTTGGTTACTTGATTGATCCACTTACTTCTATTATGTTAATATTGGTCACTACTGTTGGAATTATGGTTCTTATTTATAGTGACAATTATATGTCACACGATCAAGGATATTTAAGATTTTTTGCTTATTTGAGCTTTTTTAATACTTCAATGTTGGGATTAGTTACTAGTTCGAATTTGATACAAATTTATTTTTTTTGGGAATTGGTTGGAATGTGTTCTTATCTATTAATAGGTTTTTGGTTCACACGACCTGTTGCGGCGAATGCTTGTCAAGAGGCGTTTGTAACCAATCGCGTAGGGGATTTTGGTTTATTATTAGGAATATTAGGTTTTTATTGGATAACAGGTAGTTTAGAATTTCGAGATTTGTTTGAAATATTTAATAACCTGGTTTCTAATAATGAAGTTAATTTGTTATTTGCTACTTTGTGTTCCTTTTTTTTATTTGCCGGTGCAGTTGCTAAATCTGCCCAATTTCCCCTTCATGTATGGTTACCCAATGCTATGGAAGGACCTACTCCTATTTCAGCTCTTATACATGCGGCTACTATGGTAGCAGCGGGAATTTTTCTCGTAGCCCGGCTTATTCCTCTTTTCATAATTATACCTTACATAATGAAAATAATATCTTTGATAGGTATAATAACATTACTTTTTGGGGCCACCTTAGCTCTTGCTCAAAAAGATATTAAGAGAACTTTAGCTTATTCTACAATGTCTCAATTGGGTTATATGATGTTAGCTCTCGGTATGGGGTCTTATCGAGCCGCCTTATTTCATTTGATTACTCATGCTTATTCAAAAGCATTGTTATTTTTAGGATCCGGATCCATTATTCATTCAATGGAAACTATTGTTGGATATTCTCCGGATAAAAGTCAGAATATTATTCTTATGGGCGGGTTAAGAAAACATATACCAATTACAAAAACTGCTTTTTTATTAGGGACACTTTCTCTTTCTGGTATTCCCCCCCTTGCCTGTTTTTGGTCTAAAGATGAAATTCTTAACGATAGTTGGTTGTATTCACCTATTTTTGCAATAATAGCTTGTTCCACAGCAGGATTGACTGCATTTTATATGTTTCGAATCTATTTACTTACTTTTGAGGGTCATTTAAACGTGCATTTTCAAACTTACAGTGGCAAAAAAAATAACTCATTCTATTCAATATCTTTATGGGGAAAGGGGGAAAGAATTAAAAACAATTTTAATTTATTAACTTTATTAAAAATCAATAATAATGAAAATATTTCTTTTTTTCGGAAAAAAGCATATCGAGTTGATAAGACTGTAAAAACTATGACGAAGCCTTTTATTACTATTTCTCATTTTTGTACTACAAACACTTTTTCGTATCCTCATGAGTCAGACAATACCATGGTATTTCCTATACTTGTATTAGTTCTATTTACCTTGTTCATTGGAATTATAGGAATTCCTTTTGGCAATCAAGAAGGTATGGATATATTATCCAAATTATTAACTCCTTCTATAAATCTTTTACATCCCAACCAAAATAATTCTGTGGATTGGTTTGAATTTCTTTCAAATGCTTCCTTTTCAGTCAGTATCGCTTATTTTGGAATACTTATAGCGTTTTTTTTATATAAACCGGTTTATTCATCTTTACAAAATTTGAATTTATTAAATTCATTTGTTAAAA